TCTGTAACAGTCACAATGGTATTGTTGAAACTTGCTTGAACATGAATAACCCCTTTTGGTATTCTACGCGCACTCTTACGTAAACCAATACGCCCATTCCTACGCGAACCAATTCTTGGTACAGATTTTGCCATATTTTATCGTCTCATAAATATAAGTCAGAGATATATGGATATATCCATTTCATGCCAAAACAGATCCTTTCCTTTTTTTGTTTGTATATTGGGTCCCCTAGAGAGTCTCTTTTAGTTTAGAAAGATTATCCTTGTCTTTGTTTATGTCTCGGGTTGGAACAAATTACTATAATTCGTCCCCGTCTACGGATCAGTCGACATTTTTCACAAATTTTACGAACAGAGGCCCTTATTTTCATATTTGTCATTCCTTAACTTAATTTCGAATTTACTTATTGGAAGAAAATAAGTTTCTTCAAATTTTGAACTTTCGAATTGTATCCCTCCGAAAGGAATATTGAAGTTGAAAAAAAAAAACCACCGAATCGTTTGAATCCTTGTTTCGGAGTCTATAAACTATAGGCCCTTTGGTTGAATCATAACGACTTACTTCAATTTTGACTCTATTTTCCGGTAGTATACGTATAAAACTACGTTGAATCCTTCCTGAACCATAACCTCAAATCCGATCTTCATTATCTAAATGAATCTGAAGCATACCGTCGGTAAGTGATTCAGGAATGAAACTTTCATGAATCTATTTTTCTTCTTTCATTCCCGGTAAAACCTCCTTGAAGTATTAACTAATGTAGGGGGATAGTGAGAGTAGAAACCCGCTCTTTCCCCTTTTTTCACAAATAGTAAGGTTCCATATCTTAATTTGGATATAAGAGGGCTTACCATATATAACACAAGATTTCTCCGCCGATTCCTTCTAGTCGGGCCTCTCGGTCCGTCATTATACCCCGAGAGGTAGAAAGAATTACAATCCCCATCCCACCTAAAATTCTAGGAATTCGTTGATAGCTAGAATAGATTCGTAGACCGGGTCGACTGATCCGTTTTAAATTTAAAACAGTTTTATATGGACCTTTCCTATTCCTTCTATGTCGTAGGGTTAAAACCAAAAAATATTTGTTGTTTTCCTGATGTTTCCTCACATTTTCAAGAAAACCTTCTCTTAACAGGATTTTCACAAGGTTTTCGGTGATGTTAGTAGATGGTATTCGAACTGTTCCTTTTCTATTCATGTCAGCATTTCGTATAGAAGTTATTATATCAGCAATAGTGTCTTTACCCATGATAAACTAAAATTATTGTTGCCCCGGAATTTTGATATAATCAACATGCTTTTTTTTATATTTTATGAATTGTTAAAGATATATGCGTGAGACAAATCTACTAATTAATATATTTTATTCTATTCATATTTTATTCAAATGCTATAACTATATTAGAATTAGAGTCTCATTTTTATTATTTTATTATACTTATAATACTTCAGGTGCTAATGAAACTATTTTAGTGAAATTTAACTGTCTCAATTCCCGTGCGATCGCACCAAAAATTCTAGTTCCTTTGGGATTTCCTTCTTGATCAATAACAACCGCAGCATTGTCATCATATCGTAGTATCATACCGTTTTCACGTTTGAGTTCTTTACAAGTACGTACAATTACAGCTCTGATCACTTCGGATTTTTCTAGAGGTGTATTTGGTATTGCTTCCTTGATTACAGCAACAACAACGTCACCAATATGAGCATATCGTCGATTACTAGTTCCTATGATTCGAATACACATCAATTGTCGGGCCCCGCTGTTATCCGCTACATTTAAGTGGGTTTGAGGTTGAATCATATCATTTTTTGGTTGGCTCGTTCAATGCAAAGGGGCTAAGTAAAAAAAAGAAATATTAATATTGTTTGTCCAAACACAAAAAAAAGAAACCTACAATTGTTTTTTTTTCATTCCAAAGATATCTTTCCTTTTATTCTACATTCTTATCCCGAAATAATGAATTGAGTTCGTATAGGCATTTTGGATGCCGCTATTGAAATAGCCTTTCTGGCTACATTTTCTGCTACTCCGCCCATTTCATAAAGTATTCTACCTGGTTTAACGATAGCTACCCAATATTCGGGAGATCCCTTCCCGGAACCCATACGCGTTTCCGCGGGTCTTACTGTAACTGGTTTGTCTGGAAATATACGTACCCATATTTTTCCACCGCGGCGTACATTTCGTGTCATTGCTCGCCGCCCTGCTTCTATTTGTCTAGATGTGATCCACGCGGGTTCAAGTGCCTGAAGAGCATATCTACCGAAGCAAATACGATTACCTCGATAAGATATTCCTTTCATTCTTCCTCTATGTTGTTTACGGAATCTGGTTCTTTTGGGGTTATAGTTGATGGTTCTTTCTCAATTCCATCTCTACTACAGAACCGGACATGAGAGTTTCTTCTCATCCAGCTCCTCGCGAATTAAAAATAACAATTCTAAAATAATATACATGTATTTAATGAATAATATAGTGAATCGTGGG